TTAAAGAAATATAAATTTAGGAAAGATGAATAAACAGGCTTATATAAAAAAGATGCTATCAGGATTCCGCAAGAAGCTATACTGACTGAAAAAGTTGCATTTGTTAGAAATTCATACCAATCCCAACCCAAAAATATTTTTCTATTTTGAGGTAAGAGGTTTATAGACGGCGTTAACACTTTGGATAATATATCCAACTGCAATCCTTTTTGATTGAAGAAAGGAATTCCTATGACTCCAATGAACAAAGTAAATAAACCTAATATAAGCATAGGAAATAGCATAGTATTGTCCGACTCATGAGGATACGAAAAAATGTTCTTAGTAGCGAAATTAGGAATAGTAAAGAAAGATATCGTCATACTTTTTCCATTACTATTAATTCTATTTTTTTGTTTCAAAAAAAAGGGAATCCTTTTATCATTCTTTTTTGTTAATAAAGGTAACAAAGAAAAATTGTTTTTAATCACCTTTTTCCCTTCTTTACCCCATAAAGAGATCGAATAGACCGATCTTTTTTTTTTGCCACTGTAAGTTTGAAAATAAACATTTAAATGCCCCTCAAAAGTAAGTAAATAAATCCGAAACATATAAAATGCGGTTAATCCTGTGGTGGAACAAGCGATTATTGCAAAAATCGGTGAATACAACCAACTATCAGTAAGAATTTCATCTTTGGACCAAAAACAACCAAGAGGCGGAATACCGCAAAGAGAAAGTGTACCTATTAAAAAAGATGTTTTGGTAATAGGTACCTGTTTTCTTAAACCTCCCATAAGAACCAGACTCTGACTTCTATCTGGAGAATAGCCAACAATAGTTTCCATTGAATGAATAATAGATCCGGAGCCTAAAAACAACAAAGCTTTGGAATAAGCATGAGTAATCAAATGAAACAAAGCAGCTCGATAAGAACCCATACCTAGAGCCAACATCATATATCCCAATTGAGATATTGTAGAATAAGCTAAACCCCTCTTAATATCTTTTTGAGCAAGAGCTAAAGTGGTCCCTAAAAGTAATGTTATTATACCTATCAAAGCTATTAGATTCATTATGTAAGGTAAAACTATTAAAAGCGGGAGAAGGCGGGCGATAAGAAAAATTCCGGCCGCTACCATAGTAGCGGCATGTATAAGAGCTGAAATAGGGGTAGGTCCTTCCATAGCATCGGGTAACCATACATGAAGAGGAAATTGAGCAGATTTAGCAATAGCACCAGCAAATAATAGAAAGGCACACAAAGTAGGAAATAAAAAATGAACTTCATTATTATAAACCAAGTTATTGACTATTTCAAACAAATCCCGAAATTCTAAACTACCCGTTATCCAATAAAAGCCTAAAATTCCTAATAATAAACCAAAATCTCCAACCCGATTAGTCACAAACGCTTTTTGACAAGCATTTGCTGCAGTAGACCGGGTGAACCAAAAACCTATTAATAGATAAGAACACATTCCAACCAATTCCCAAAAAAAATAAATTTGTATCAGATTAGAACTAGTAACTAATCCTAACATTGAGGTATTGAAAAAACTCATATAAGCAAAAAACCTCAAATATCCCCGATCATAAGACATATAATTGTCACTATAAATAAGAACCATAATTCCAACAGTAGTAATTAATATTAACATAATAGAAGTAAGGGGGTCAACTAAATAGCCAAATTCTAAAGAAAAGTCATTATTGATAGTCCAAGACCATATAGATATATAGATAGAAGTGTTATTTTTTTCTTGACTACCCAGATAGGTTGAAAAAATCATAACTATACTTAATAAGAAAATACTAAGAAAAACCCACATACGACGAAGATCTTTTGTTGCCGTGGGAAAAAGTAGAAGTCCTACTCCGATTAATATAGGAACTGGAAGGAGAATAAAGGGTATAATCCGTAAATATTGATATGTATATTGCATAAAAATAAATAAAATATTTTTATCTTAAAAAATTGTTTCTGATTTACCGGTTCTTAGCTTTTTTGAAATGAAAGGGATCAGTTAATAAAAAAAAGGAAAATATAGAATTTTATAGACTTAATTAGTTTGAATATTTTTCCATTTTTTGAAATATTTCAAATCAAGAGATTTAAGTTGTTGAAATCATATGAACAAATTACTTTTGAAAAAAAACATAGTACTTTTGATAAAATTTGATTAAAAAAAGTAAAATTTAAATTTTCATCTGAACTTAATTATTAGTGCGTATTATTACAATAATTTATATATCTATAGAGCAAAGATAAATAATTACACCAAACCAAGTATTTGCTCTTAATCATAAAAAAACTATAATTTTTTTTAGTTGGCTTATTATTTTTAGAAATGAATTTAATGTCTTTTTTTGTAATAAAAGACATTTCTTTTTTTAGTTAAAGGCTATGATCTTCAAACTATAACATCCAAGACTTTACTTTCCCGAAAATTACTAAAATATAAAATAGCTTTTATAAATGATTTCTTTTGGAATTTTTAATAGATATAAGTAATGGTTTATTGCACATTTTAAAATTCTATTAAAATTATACGTACTTTTTGTGTGAGCCTGGCCAATTCCATTTTAAATTCATTTTAAAATGAATATTTTAAAATGAATAAGGTACGGGGGTGGCTTATTAAAACTTTCGCTCTTTTTATTATGTATTTTAGTCCTTTTATTACTTGTATTAATACATGTAGGACGACAAAAATGAATTTGACAGTTTTACAGAGATATAAAGAAGGGTACATAGTGGTTTTTTTATATTTTTTGTTTTGTTCCTAGTACTAGCACTCTATTTATATTTATGCTATTTTTCTTTTTCTATATTCATAGTTTTAGAAAGGGCGTATAACCTAGAAAAGAAATAGATAGCCGTATAATTAATATTCAAAAATAATGGGTTTTGGCCAATAGCTACTAAATGTCTTTGACATCCAACTATTAAATATAAATATATATATTTTTTTTTAATGGCAGTTCCGAAAAAACGTACTTCTAGCTCAAAAAAACGTATTCGTAAAAATCTTTGGAAAAAGAAAGGATATTTGACAGCAATGAAAGCTTTTTCATTGGGTAAGTCTCTTTCTAGAAGGAATTCAAAAAGTTTTTTTTATGCAAAAAATAAATAATAAATAATAAATGGAAAAAATCTGAGTTGCTTTGATTCGAAAAGCAGTCAGTCTAATTTGTTTCTAATTGTAAATTGTTTCTAATTTCTTTAGAAGTTTTATTTTCTTTTATTTTAGAACTTAGAAACAAGTTATAATAATTTGTATTTGATTACAATAATATTCTATTTATATATAAGTTAATAGAAATTGATATTCTCCAATTTTTTGTTTTTACCCGCTGAATAGCAATGAAAAATTGAATTTGTTTCGCTTTTCTAATTAAAAAATTTTTGTGTGTACTAAAATTAAAGTAAAATGCTATACTTTTTTATTTGAAAGAAAAAAGAAACACAAGAAGAGGATTAACCCTTTATTTTGAGCATGCTTTATTGTTTTTATGATGGGGAAAATAAGAATCCCCATCAATTCGATAATAAAAATGTTTTCACTTTTATTGTACCTATTTTATAGACTAACTAGACTATTTAGTATATTAACTGTGTATTGAATATATTTACTAAACTAATTAAATTAGAGAAGAACAGATAGGAAATTTGCAGCCACTATTAGATTGTTTAAACTAATTAATTAAAATTTCATTAAAATGTGTTTTATAACCTTTTAAATACTTCTTTCTTTAAGTTACTATGACAAAATAGACTCGAACTTTTAATTTAACCTAGTAAAAAAAAAGAAAAAAGATTTCCTTTTTTAGGAAGAATACGCCAATTTTAGATCTTATGGTTCCACTGAAGGATCAATCAATAAATATTTATATATATATATATATATTATATATTGCATTGAATTGATTACTTCACTCTCGACAATTGAATAAAAAAGGGTTATTATGATTTCGAACAAGCCGCTATGGTGAAATTGGTAGACACGCTGCTCTTAGGAAGCAGTGCTAGAGCATCTCGGTTCGAGTCCGAGTGGCGGCATGGGATCTTCTAAAAGAGTGAATCCTATACTGAATTCAATTATCCTATAATTGAAATTGAATTGAAATCCGCCTCGCTTTTTCATTTTAAAATTTTTATGATATTTTCAACTTTAGAGCATATATTTACACATATATCCTTTTCATTCGTTTCAATTGTAATTACAATTCATTTGCTAACCTTAGTCGTAGATGAAATCATAAGACTATATGATTCGTCGGAAAAGGGGATAATGGCTGTTTTTTCCTGTATAACAGGATTATTAGTTACTCGTTGGATTTATTTGCAACATTTACCATTAAGTAATTTATATGAATCATTAATCTTTCTTTCATGGAGTTTCTCCAGTATTCATATGGTTCCGTATTTAAAAAAAATGAAAACCTATTTCAATTTAAATGCAATAACCGCGCCAAGTGTTATTTTTACCCAAGGTTTTGCTACTTCAGGTCTTTTAACTGAAATGAATGAATCTAAAATATTAGTACCCGCTCTCCAATCCCATTGGTTAATGATGCACGTAAGTATGATGGTATTGAGCTATGCAGCTCTTTTATGCGGATCATTATTATCACTAGCTCTTCTAGTAATTACATTTCAAAATTTCATACTAAATTTGAGTAATTTTAGTAAAGGCAAAAATTTAGTAAATGAGCCTTTTTTGCTGGGCGAGATTCACTACATAATAGAACAAAAGAATCGTTTAATAAACACTTATTTTCTTTTTTCTAGGAATTATTACAGGGTTCGAGTGATTCAACAATTGGATCTTTGGAGTTATCGTATTATTAGTCTAGGTTTTCTATTTTTAACGATAGGTATTCTTTCAGGAGCAGTATGGGCTAATGAAGCGTGGGGATCATATTGGAATTGGGATCCAAAAGAGACTTGGGCTTTTATTACTTGGACCATATTTGCAATTTATTTCCATATTCGAACAAATAAAATTTTTGAAAGTGTAAACTCTGCAATTATGGCCTCGATGGGCTTTCTTATAATTTGGATATGCTATTTTGGGGTTAATTTAGTCGGAATAGGGTTACATAGTTATGGTTCATTTACCTTAACATCTAATTGAATTGAAAAATACAAAATAAATATAGGATAGTATAAGTGTATATAAGAAAACTTCGTGTAACCCATCGAGAACCTTTTGAATCGAATAATAGAAAAAAAATCAAAGCAAAAGGTTCTCGATGGATTACATACCTGGTTAAAATCTAATTCTAATTTATTTTACTCAAACTCAGAGAAGAAAAAGTACTTATTTTTCATTGTCCAACAAAAAATTTTAAAAGAATTATAAGATTTTTTTTAGTTTACTCACAAAAACTATGGATAAAAAAAATTAGATAGAAGAGTTTCGACTTTCTCAACTGATAGTGAGAAAACGAAATCTGGATAAATACCAATAGATATTACGGGTAAAAGAATAGAAATCGAAAGAAACAATTCTCGCGGACCAGAATCAACAAAATAAGAGTTTTGGGTATTAAAAAGTTTGTATCCATAGAACATCTGGCGTAACATGGATAATGAATAAATAGGAGTTAATATTATTCCAATTCCCATTCCAAAAGTAATTAGGATTTTGGGTAGTAAAAGATATTTTTGGCTAGTAAGTATTCCAAAAAATACTATCAATTCTGCAACAAAACCGCTCATGCCCGGTAATGCAAAAGAGGCCATTGATAAGATACTGAAAGTCGTAAATATTTTTGGAATTGTGATAGCCATTCCACCCATTTCATCGAGATAAACGAGACGTATTCGATCATAACTCGTTCCTGCCAAGAAAAAAAGTGCAGCGCCAATAAATCCATGAGAGATTATTTGTAAAACGGAACCGTTGAGTCCGGTATCGCTTATAGAACCAAGTCCTATAATTATGAAACCCATATGCGATACGGAAGAATAAGCTATTCTTTTTTTTAAATTACGTTGATCGGGAGATGTTGAAGCTGCATAGATTATTTGAATTGTGCCAACTATCATCAAGCAAGGAGAAAATATAGAATGGGCACGGGGTAATAATTCCATATTTATCCGAACCAATCCATATGCTCCCATTTTTAATAAGATTCCAGCTAGAAGCATACAAGTACTGTAATGTGCCTCTCCGTGAGTGTCTGGTAACCAAGTATGGAAAGGTATAATTGGCAATTTAACAGCAAAAGCAATAAAAAATCCAATATAGAAGAGAATTTCGAGTTCTACAGGATATGATTGATTAGCTGATTTTTCAAAATTTAATGTTGGTTCATTAGAACCAGCTAAGCAAATACCTAGAATTGCCATTAATAAAAAGGCGGAACTTCCTGCAGTGTACAAAATAAATTTTGTCGCTGAATACAAACGTTTCTTTCCGCCCCACATAGATACAAGTAGATAAACTGGAATTAATTCTAATTCCCACATGATGAAAAAAAGTAAAATGTCTTGAGAAGAAAATGGTCCTATTTGACCGCTATACATCGCTAACAGCAGAAAATGGAATAATCGGGACTCGCGAGTAACCGGCCGAGCCGCTAAAGTCGATAAAGTAGTGATAAACCCCGTCAGCAAAACGGGTCCTATAGAAATTCCATCTATTCCCAATCTCCAGGAAAAATCAAAAAAATATATCCATTTATAATCCTCTGTCAGTTGGATTAATGGCTCGTCCAATTGGAAATGATACATGAACGCATAGGTTGTTAGAAGGAGTTCTATTATACATATACAAATTGTATACCACCTAATTACCTTATTTCCTCTATGAGGAAAAAATAAAATTAGGGACCCCGCAAATATTGGCAAAGCTACAACTATCGTTAACCAAGGAAAATAATTCGTAGTAAAAACAAGATACGCTTGGACCATAAAAGCGCGTACTCAAAAAAATATATTTTTTTGAGTACGCGCTTTTGTCGGTAAAGGTAAAAAAAGAAAATGGAGTCGTATTCAAGTCGGGTTTTTTGGAACGTATCAATAAGCTAGACCCATACTTCGAGTTGTTTCATGCCACAAATAAACCCGAACACTCAAGAAATCCGTTGGACAGGCGGATTCACATCTTTTACAACCCACACAATCCTCTGTTCTTGGAGCAGAAGCTATTTGCTTAGCTTTACAACCGTCCCAAGGTATCATTTCTAATACATCTGTGGGGCAAGCTCGGACACATTGAGTACACCCTATACACGTATCATAAATCTTTACGGAATGTGACATTGGGCCTATCTATAATTATTTAAAAAAATAAATTTTGATCTAGTAAACTTTTAAATCAATCATATATTTAGATACCAGATGAATCAATGATTTAGAGTTACCAGAATTTTTCTAATCAATCTACTTACGGATTTACTTATGGGAGAGAACCAAGATACTTTGATTTCTTATATTTTCGCAAACATGATCATACATTCTGTATAATACACACTGATTCGCATTTATGAATATTCTAATTTGTTTCTTTAATACTACTTATAATTCATACTACTTATTCAACAAATTCGATTGATTGATACGAGTTGATTTTTTGTTACGATAAATTGACGAAACAATAGCTGGTCCAATAGCTGCTTCAGCGGCTGCAATGGCTATAACAAAAATGGAGAAAATATTTCCTTTTAATTGGCGACTGTCAAAAAAATCAGAAAATGTTACTAAATTTATATTAACCGCATTCAGTATAAGTTCAAGACACATAAGAGTTCTAACCATATTTCGGCTGGTGATCAATCCATAGATACCGATAGAAAATAAGTAGGCACTCAAAACAAGGACATGTTCGAGCATCATTGAACAACTCCTTATTAATTTCGATTCATTTCAATATAACATGAATAACAAGGCAACGTGTTGAATTGACGAGAATCTAAAAACAAAGAAAGAAAGTATGGAACAAAGAAATATATTGTAAATAGGTCGAATAAAATAATTTCTATTTTAGACATAACCCATTTCAAATTCTGGAAATAAATGCGATAAGATAGAGTGAAGTTTTATTTGGATTGCAGTTGATAGATTTATTATTATTGACGCGCCACGGAAATTGCACCTATCAAACCGACTAAAAGAATTATCGAGATAAATTCAAAGGGAAGAAAAAACTCTGTTGATAAATGAATTCCAATCTGTTGACTATTGCTTATCAAATCGTGTTCTATAATCTGGTTTGATCTTGTAGTCCAAATAATCCCGTACCATGACGTATCTGTAATAGTCGTCATTAGGAAACCAAACATACTTGTACAAACCAGCAAAGTAACCCCATTCCCGACGGTCCAACGATTAAAATCTTTGTAATATTCTGAACCATTCATAAACATTACAGCAAATATGATTAAAACATTTATAGCTCCCACATAAATAAGGAGTTGTGCAGCAGCTACAAAATATGAATTTGATAGAATATATAATAGGGATATAGAAACAAGAACTAATCCCAACGAAAAGGCAGAATAAATTGGGTTTGGAAATAAAACTACTCCTATACCTCCTAAGATAAGACCTAATCCCAGAAAGACGAAAAGAAAATCATGTATGGGTCCATGCAAATCCATTATATGCAGGCTAATAGATAAAAAAAATCACAAAATTTTTCATGACCTTTTTGAAACCAGACCAGAAAAAAAATAGTTGATTTGATGATTCAAAATCAAATTTTACTTGCATTAAATCCTAGGGGGTGTGAATTAATGTGGGTACAGTTATTGGACAAATTTTTATTTAATCAAGTATTTACTTATTTTTTATTTGAGTCGAATTCAAAATGGTTCGAATTGTATAATCGTCAATTACTACCATCGGTAACCGACCCAGGGCAATTTGATTATAATTCAACTCGTGACGATCATAAGTAGAAAGTTCATATTCTTCAGTCATTGCTAAACAGTTTGTTGGACAATACTCAACACAGTTACCACAAAATATACAGATTCCGAAATCAATACTGTAATTAAATAATCGTTTCTTGCGAATATCAGTTTCCAATTTCCAATCAACGATAGGTAGATCTATAGGACATACACGAACACATACTTCACAAGCAATACATTTATCAAATTCAAAATGGATTCGGCCGCGGAAACGTTCCGCGGCGATTACTTTTTCATAAGGATAGTGAATAGTTATAGGTAAACGATTTACGTGGGATAAGGTAATCATGAAACTTTGACCAATGTACCTTGCAGCTCGTACTGTTTGTTGACCATAATCCCTGAACCCAGTTACCATAGGGAACATATCGTGAATATATATATAAAGAGTTTTTTTGTTTATTTCTCTTGTTTTCTCCAAGTTGGGAATATAGGCTATCATATTGTTTTAGAGTGAAAATAGTTGAGAAGAAGTTGTTAATAATAGATTACCAAGAGAAATTGGTAAAAGAAATTTCCATCCAATATTCAATAGTTGATCCATTCTTATCCTAGGTAAAGTCCATCTTGTTGTGATAGGAATGAACAAGAACAAAAAAGTTTTAGCTAATGTAATAAACATATCAATTGTCGGTTCAAAAACACCGTATAATTCATTTATTTCAAAAAAATCAGAAACAAATATGTGCGGCATAGAGATATTCCAACCGCCCAAATAAAGAACAGTTACAAATAATGAAGAAACTAATAGGTTTAAATAGGAAGCAACGTAAAATAAACCAAATTTGATACCCGAATATTCGGTTTGATAACCAGCAACTAATTCTTCTTCTGCTTCTGGTAAATCAAAAGGTAATCTTTCACATTCTGCTAGGGAAGAAATTATAAAAATAATAAATCCTATAGGTTGACGCCACAAATTCCATCCTAAAAAACCATATTTTGATTGTGCCTCAACTATATCAACTGTACTTGAACTATTAGATAATCATAGTCGGTGATAGCATCACAGTTTCCATCGCTATTCCAGAACCGTACATGATATTTTCATTTCATACGGCTCCTTGAAGACCTTAAATAAATATAAGGATCTGGTCTATTTTATCTTAATATGTTTATAAGATGGATAGAGTAAAAATTGATTGTACGATCCCGAATTAGACCAATTTAATTCTGTTTGTTATGCTTTAATAATTATATATATTATTAAATTAATTTGAATTAATCTAAATTAAAGTACTTCTGAATAGATCTCATCCTTTGGTTTAATGATTTCAAAAATCATTTGAATTTTTCTTTGTTGAGTAATAACTTAATTCTTCAATTAAATACTCATTATAAGGATCTTCCCTTTTACATACGAAAAGAATTCATATCATAATTCATGAATTATGATATTCTTTATATATATAAAGACTCAAAGTATAAAGAAAGAATAAAAAATATCGTTTTTTTTATACTGTAATTGTATTTATTTATCGTTTTTTTGTCGTTTCTATTCTTCTTTCTGTTTCTGCGAAAAGTAGAGTTACAAAAAAAGTAAAGGATTATTTCGTTTCCAATAGTCATTTCTTTAATCGATGGATAGGAGTATACTCTGGATCGGAATTGTGGGGAGTACTGCCCGATCATTTCTACTAATTTAAAGCCCCAATGAATATTCTTTTATATAATCTCCATTACAAATCCTTTGTGTATCTTAGTGTTTCTACTCATCCACTCGTTTTTGTTCAAGCATCCGTTTACGTTTAAAAGGTAATATCTATGATAATACATTCAAACCGTAGTGAAAACTCAATATGGTGTATCTTTTTAGCCCGCGTCAAGTCAGAATGATTCATTAACTAATCTTGGGGCAAAGGCTTTCGTTTGTTTATGTTTATTTCTGTTCAGCTCTCTAACACTTAGACATACAAAATGAGACTTAATTTTTTTACGGCCAGTTTATAAACAAGCTGTTTTCTTTCACTCATATAACTCTCGGATTCGGATTTAGTTCATCCAGCCAACTACTGAAAAAAAATGAAGATATTTACTCAACTCGTTCCACCATAAAGGAAGAACTGGAGAACAATTTATGTCTTAACGAAGCACACGTAGAGATATTGATAAGACACATAAAGTTAATGGTATTTCATAACTAATCGATTGAGCAGCAGCTCGTAGACCACCTAAAAAAGAATATTTATTATTTGATCCGTATCCTGACATAAGAAGGCCAATCGGAGCAATACTTGAAACGGCAATCCATAAAAAAACACCAATATTGAGATCCGATAAAACAAGATGAGAACCAAAAGGAACTACCGAATAGCTTACTAAAATGGATATGACCGCTATGGAAGGTCCGATACTGAATAAATGAGTATCTCCTCTAGATGGAAAGAGGTTTTCTTTGAAAAGTAATTTTGCCCCATCAGCTAAAGCTTGAAGAATTCCTAAAGTTCCAGCGTATTCGGGTCCAATACGTTGTTGTAGTCCTGCGGATATTTCTCTTTCTAACCATACAATTACTAGTACACCCGTTGTGATTCCCAATACAGGAGTCAAAATAGGAAAAAGTATACATATAATTCCACAAGCCTGTTGTAAAAAAAAAAATCTAGAAAAAGAATTGATATCTTCTACTTCTATTCTATCAATTATCATTTTAACGATCAACTTCTCCCATAATGATATCTATGCTACCTAGTATTGTCATAATATCAGCCAATTTCATTCTTTTAACTAACTGAGGAAGAATTTGCAAATTGATAAAACCAGGCGGTCTAATTTTAAACCTCCAAGGAAAACCACACTGATCCCCTATCAGAAAAATTCCCAATTCTCCCTTTGGGGCTTCAACTCTCACATAGAGTTCTTGTTTCGGCAATTCAAATGTAGGAGAAGGTTTTTTGCTAATAAATCGATAGTCAAAGTCATTCCATTCTGGATTCTTTTCTCTATCAAAGTATCGGATTTCTAAATTCTCATATGGCCCCCCCGGAATTCCTTCTAGAGCCTGTTGAATAATTTTTATGGATTCTGTCATTTCACCAATGCGAACGAGATACCGAGCTAATGAATCTCCTTCTTTTTGCCACTGTACTTCCCAATCAAATTCGTTGTAACGCTCATAATGATCAACTTTACGCAGATCCCATTGTTTTCCAGAAGCTCGCAGCATTGGTCCTGATAAACCCCAATTTATTACTTCCTCTCTTCCAATAATGCCTATCCCCTCAACTCGTTCTAAAAAAATAGGATTTCGTGTAATAAGTTTTTGATATTCAGTAACTCTTGTTAAAAAATAATCGCAAAAATCTAAACATTTATCTATCCAGCCATAGGTTAAATCGGCCGCTACTCCTCCAATACGAAAAAAATTATGCATCATTCTCATACCAGTAGCAGCCTCAAATAGATCATAAACTAATTCTCTTTCTCTGAAAATATAGAAGAAAGGAGTCTGCGCCCCAATATCTGCCATAAAAGGGCCGAGCCATAACAGATGCGACGCTATACGACTCAACTCCAACATAATTATTCGGATATAGCTGGCTCTTTTAGGTACTTGGATATTTCCCAGCAACTCCGGTCCGTTTACGGTTATTGCTTCTGTGAACATAGTAGCTAAATAATCCCACCGCGTTACATAAGGCAAATATTGTATAATTGTTCGGTTTTCCGCAATTTTTTCCATTCCTCGGTGTAAATAGCCTAATATTGGTTCACAATCAATAACATCTTCACCATCGAGAGTAACCATGAGTCGAAGAACACCGTGCATTGATGGGTGGTGGGGTCCCATATTTACTATCATGAGGTCATTTCTTGGAGCTGGTAGATTCATAGGTTTTTATTCGATTCATTTTTTCATGAATTACTGAAAGTAAAAAGAAGTTCATTAAAATTCAAGATCTACTAAATCAAATAATTCAAAAGGCCCCTTCACACTTAAATTAACGCGTTTTTGATTCGCGAATATCTAACTGATTAATTAATTGTTTATAACGTATTCTATTTTTCTTTGACAAATAAGACAGCACCTTTTGGCGTTTTCCCAAAATTTTCCGGAGGCCCCTCTGAGATAAAAAATCTTTTCTGTGAAATTCCAAATGTGAAGAAAGTTTTCGTATCCTATTAGTGAATCTTAGTATTTGAAATGCAACAGACCCCCTGTTTTCTTCTTTTTCTTCGTGCGAAATAACCGAGATGAATGACTTTTTTAACATAAAATTAACCCCCCCTACTGGCACTTTTTACTAGATATATTTTTTTTATCAATAAAAATAGTGCTACCTTTTTTTGTTATACACACTACAATAATCTTAATTTTTTTTATTATCAAATATACAACATAGAGTACGTGAAATAAAGTCAATCCATCTTTACCTTTTTTTCAGTACACGTTCAATTCATTTTAAAATAGTGGATACATACGGATCCTTAGCATACCGAAGCGACTGCCATTATTGGTATCAAACCAATAGCGATTCAGACAAGCGAAATTTTCTAATCGATAACTAGGCCAAAGAAAATATTTGAATTTACTATTGGTATCTCTTTTTATTTTTGGACTATTTGCATTACAAAATGTTGTATTTAGAGGCATACTACTTCGATTCATAGAATAGAAATAAATTAGACTTCTCAATTCTCTACGACGTCTAGGGGATAAAATACTTTCAGGAACAAACAAATCATAATGCTTTTTAGTTCTATTTTCAGCCGTCTTTTGCTGCTTTGGAATTAATTTATCAGAATTATTCTTATCAACACGGCCTTTTTCTTGGTCCCTTTGATTTATTATGTAGTTCCTATTCTGAACTAACGAAATACTTATTGTTTGATGCATAATAAATTGTCCTTTCTTTTTTAGAGACAGACAAAAGGGTTCGATAAAGACTATTCCCCTTTTAAGCAAAAGACTCTCAATTAAATCCATTTCATTTTTTTCTAACAACATAACTTTTTTAAGGTATATAAAAAATTCTCCGGTTTTCCTAGAGTCTATAGCAATTTCGTTTGAGTCCATCAGACGGTTACCCCCGTGCCAACATTTTTTAAGGATATTTACCGTTTTTGAATTTTTTGAATTGAAAGAATAACTGGATCTCAATTGAAAAAGCAAATCCCTTGTTAGTAAGAAACTCGATGGTGATAAAATACATTTTACGACCTGGCGGTTCGTGTATGTTTTTCTATTTTGAATGACATTTTCAGTTACATTCAAATTTAAAAGGAGCAACTTGATTGGTATGTTCCATGGTTTAAGTTGAGACGAAGTAGAAAGTCTCAAAAAGTCTGGAAAAAACCAAAGTTCGAAATTCAATATAGGTAAATTGAGCATTTCTTCATTATTGATTCTCATCCAATCAAATTTATTTTTTTTTGATGGGTTAATCCCTTGAATTTGATCAAACATGGCAAAATAAATAATTCGAGTTTCAAAACGATTCTTTTTTTTATAATAATGATTTAATTGTTCATAATTAAATTCAACATAATTTTGAATTCTAATCTCAGTTTCTTTATTACTAGTGGTGTCAGTATCCATATTACTGCAGGCTCCAATATTTTTTTTTTTTCTAAAAACAAAATTAAGAAATATCCAATCAAAAAATTTTCTATTCTGATCTTTCGTTATATCTAAAATATTGTCTTCTAATAGATAATGATTAACCATCATACCGAACGGCATATTAACAAATTGACATTTATTTTCGTTGTAATTATAAAAAATATATTGGTTATGATTTACTTGTAAGGAGAATCCAGAAATAAAGGAATTCTTCTTATCTTCAGACTTAATAAAATTATATGATAAAAGATCGTATCTGTCTTTTTTTTTAACATTTGAAAAATTTTTATTTAAATGTTTATTTTTAATTATAGGGTGATGATTTACTATATTTCTACTCTCTTGTGGTACGAACTGAGATTGATAATAAACCTTTAACCTATTTTTACATTGCCGGATTATTCGAAAATTCCGTAGGTTCTTATGTTTTAATTTGGAATGGAATATTTTTTGTGTTCCAAAAAAATAATTCTTTATTTCATTTTTAAGAAAAAGAGATGTTCCATTAGATTGAAAGACAAATCCTAATCTTAACTTATATAAATCAAAAAAATTCAAAACCATATTTTGTGATAATTTATAAAGGGCATAGTCTTGTGACAAATAAGATAAGTCATGCAAAGTATGTAATTTATTATTACTAATATTCGAAAGTGCCTCTTTTCTTTTTATAAAGGAAATAAGCTTATTTCCTTTTTTGTTTGTTTTATCAATTTTTTCTTGATTTGTTTTATTATTGTAAATATAGTTATTAGAGGAACTGTATTTATTAAAAGTTTTTTTTGTTGCTTCAAAAAAAAAAAGTTGTCCATTTTTTAGATAAAAATGACTGATATATAAAAAGATATTTAGATGTACCTTTTCAACGAAAACCTTTATAACAGAATTTGTTTTACGAATTAATTGATCATATTTTATTAATAGTTCGAAAATCGTTTTTGGTGATCCCAATCGTTTATTATCATAACTCATTTTGTTCGAACTAATATTTATATGTAGATTTCTAAATTCTTTTTTGTTGACTTTGGAAATTTTTTGTATTTTATTTATTATTCTGTTTGTTATAGTAGTTAACCTCTGTATTTCGTTTTTTGTCACTAAAAAAGCTATGTAATTTGTAGAGTGAATATTAATGGACGATTCATTTATTTTATTATTATTTTTTAATAAATTTTTTTCTTTTTTATTTTGACTCAATTCATATATTTCTTTCAATTCCAATAATAGAATTTGATTACTTTTTATTAGTTTTTTTTTTCTTAGAAATAGAATGTTTTTAATAACTCTTTTTTTTATTTCTTTTGAGAGTTTTAGAAAAAATTTTATTATTTTTTTGAAATTTATTAGAACTGGAAAACACTTATTTTTCAATTTGAGAAGTCTTTTTTTGAGTTCTTTAAAAATAGGCTTAAAAAATGAAAGTTGTTTTCGTGTAGAGCCAACACGAAGTTCAATTTTTATTCCATAAGATCTTACAAACAAAAACTCAGTTTTTTTTTCTTTATTTTTCAGTGGATAGTTAGCTCTTTTTCGTAGTTTAGATTTGTGCCAAGGTTTTAGACGAAAAGGAAATAGGATCTTTATATGAATATTTTCTAGAGAAAAGTTAGAAACGTTTTGAAGAAACTCCCTTTTGAATTTAGGAAATCCATTTTTTAAATAAATAAATCCATGTTCGAAAAAAGGAATCCCATTATAAGTGCAAACAACATGCTTTTCTTTCCACCAATCCCAGAAATCCTCGGACCATTCAGGACATTGAAATAATAGTATACGACCGATATTTTTAACTATTATCAATGACGGCAATATTATATATTTTCTCAGAATTGATTTGGTTACTATCAGAAAAACTCTTGTTTCTTGACCGTTTTCAAAATACCAGCCTGTGCCTTGTAGGATAAGTGCTTGTTCTATTATTTCGTAATCTTCTAGTTCGTATTCCTCTTGTGTGTTAGCTTCTTGGCTTTTTTTTTTCAATAGCCATTTTTTTAAATCTTTATAAAACGGAGGGAATCTGGGTTTTTGCTTTAAAAAAGTGGGGGAATGTACATTTCGAAAGACTTTATAAATAACGGTTTTACGCCTTTTGGATGCCATTGAACTGATCATTATGTCTCGTCGAAAATCCGATTCTTCGAAATAACGTATCAAACAAATATCTGCACTACAACTAGTAGGAATGTAGTCAATATCGTTATCTTCTAGGTCATAAGTTAAAAAAGAAGTAAGTTTGTAGTTTCTTGATTCAAGTGTGGGATACTCTCCCCAAAGGTCTATATTTTCTCCCTCCTGGTGTTCCAAAAATTGACTTGCTATGTATGACCGTCGAAGTACTTTTTTTTTTATTTCTTTTAGCCCACTAAAAAGTTTTCTCTTTTTTTTATTGTTAGGATCCATTTGAACCTTTTCAAAAAAAAATATAAAATTTCGTCCTTCTAAATCAGTTATTACTCGTTTATATTCCGGAAGTAAATAATTTTTTAATAAATTTAAACTTGATGTTAGTTTTCCAGGAAATTCATTCATTAAATTCAACAAAAAACTAATTTCTTTTTCTAATGATTTTTTATGAATTCGGTCATATTCCTTTTTTTTCTGTTGAAATTCTAAGTAATTAATAATAATAAGAAAGAGACCATAAATCTTATTTATACAACCCCCTTTTGTGGAATTTCGTATGGAAATTTTTTCTTCGATTGAAAGCTTGTTATCACTGACTGAAAACCAGTTATCCTCGATTGAAAGCCAGTTATTTTTCCAAAATAAATTTAAAATTTGTCCACGAGACACACCATTTAAGAAAGGATCATATACTTCAGGTAAGTATTTTTGTTTTGCATTATTACAAAATTTAAAGAATCTATTTCTTTTTTCGAGTCCATCCGTAATAAGAGATTTACTAGCGAAAGTTTTATCTAGAGCTTTGACTCTGTTTATAAATTTATTGTTTAGTTTTTTTCTTTTTTCTTTTTTATTATAATTCCACTGATTATATAATTCATCATAGAAGGGTTTCTTTATTGTAAA